CACTTTCTACCACTTATTATAGTGTGCGCTTCGGGGGGGGCGCGCATGCAAGAAGGAAGTTTGAGCTTGATGCAAATGGCTAAAATATCGTCTGCCTTATATCATTATCAATCAAATAAAAAGTTATTTTATGTCTCAATCCTTACATCTCCCACTACTGGTGGAGTAACAGCCAGTTTTGGTATGTTGGGAGATATCATTATTGCTGAACCCAACTCCTACATTGCATTTGCGGGTAAAAGAGTAATTGAACAAACATTGAATAAAACAGTACCCGAAGGTTCACAATCGGCTGAATATTTATTCCAGACGGGCTTATTCGATCTAATCGTATCACGTAATCTTTTAAAAAGCGTTCTGAGTGAGTTATTTAAACTGCATGCCTTCTTTCCTTTGAATTCTAATTCTATCAAGTAGAGCGTACTAAATTCAATCTAAATGCAATTATCTTATTTGTAGCAAACAAGTAGTAAATTTACCGGAATCATAAGAATGGAGTCTTCTTTGGTGACCTAAGATCTAATTATAGAAAGAATCAAAAGTTTCGGATAACTCTTTTTTTATCTGGATTCCCAATTACTAAGTCTCTATCAATCAATCAACAAGATAAAAGCGTGAGTTCTTCCTTTCGTAAATTTAGTAAAACCAGACGAATTATATATATATAATCAAATTCAAATATAGAAAAGATAGATATATACTTTTGTATCTTTCTCCATCTCCGAGGATCCCATTTTCACTATAAATCCTGGCATTCTAACGAATCTTTCGATAATTTGTAAGAAACTCTTTCTTTAGTAAATTAGAAGACAAGAACAAAAAGAAATGAAGAAAAATACTCAAGTTGATTATCCTATGCATCTTTGATGTAGAAAGATGAATGAGCCCAGTTATTCAGTTCTACATTCCTTGTATCTATTCTAGATACTTATTTCTTCTTTAGATTTAGATATATAGATACTTAGATCTCTAATAAGAATTTTAAAATTGAATTAATTAATAATTAATAGTATGAATTCATAAGAATCACAATTCTTAATTATAATTAGTATAAATAATAAATTATAAATATAAAGATATTAAATTAAAAAGAAACAATAACGAGTACAATATAGTAAATCGGGGTACCATTTTATGACAACTTTCAATCTTCCCTCTATTTTTGTGCCTTTAGTAGGCCTAGTATTTCCGGCAATTGCAATGGCTTCTTTATTTCTTCATGTTCAAAAGAATAAGATTGTTTAAATCTGAGGGGACTCAACCTCAGCCGTTTTTTTGAAACTGTAGCATAACCATAACACAGATGTTTATTTCGGGAAATATAGTATAAATGTGATTTCCGCCAAACATAAACATAAAGGAACAAGCTCTTATGCCCGCAGAAAATGATCTATGGATAAATGAATTCTAGCTAGTTTCAAATAGATCAGGATCGCCGGGTGCCTAAAATGTAAAATTGGTGGATCCATATGTATATTGGGTCATATGAAGGGTATGTTATTATTTTAGATCTAATCAATTTGATGAAGTACCCCTAAAGCTTCACATCAAACTAGTGCTAGTTCACATCAAACTAGTGCTAGTTTTCCTTCGGAAACAAAAAAAAACAAAGTCAAAATGGGGTATTCTCTCATTTCCAATAAAATAGAATCGGATCAAGTATGAGTTGGCGATCAGAACATATATGGATAGAACTTATAACGGGGTCTCGAAAACTAAGTAATTTTTGCTGGGCCCTTATCGTTTTTTTAGGTTCATTAGGATTCTTATTGGCTGGGACTTCCAGTTATCTTGGTAGAAATTTGATATCTTTTGTTCCGTCTCAGCCAATCATTTTTTTTCCACAAGGGATTGTGATGTCTTTCTACGGGATCGCGGGTCTCTTTATTAGTTCCTATTTGTGGTGTACAATTTCCTGGAATGTGGGTAGTGGGTACGACCGATTTGATAGAAAGGAAGGAATAGTGTGTATCTTTCGTTGGGGATTTCCTGGAAAAAATCGTCGCATATTTCTCCGATTCCTTATAAAAGATATTCAATCCGTTAGATTAGAAGTTAAAGAGGGTATTTATGCTCGTCGTGTCCTTTATATGGACATCAGAGGCCGGGGAGCTATTCCGTTGACCCGTACTGATGAGAATTTGACTCCACGAGAAATTGAACAAAAAGCCGCACAATTGGCCTATTTCTTGCGCGTACCAATTGAAGTCTTTTGAAAAAAAGAACGGGGCGGGGCTGAAGGGTGACTATTTTCTTGGCTGGAGGGAAATCCTTTTTTTTCATTCATAGGTTTGATACCTTGTCTAGAATTCATATTTGAAAGAAATATTCGATCACATAGAGTCGACAAATAAAGTGGGTTAATTAAGAATTCACAAGTGAAAAATGGCAAAAAAGAAAGCATTCACTCCTCTTTTGTATCTTGCATCTATAGTATTTTTGCCTTGGTGGATTTCTCTCTCATTTACTAAAAGTATGAAATCTTGGATTACGGATTGGTTGAATACTGATCAATCCGAAATTCTTTTGAATGATATTCAAGAAAAAAGTATTCTAGAAAAGTTCATAGAATTAGAGGAAATCTTCTTCCTTGATCATTTGGTCAAGGAATACTCGGAGACACATCTACAAAAGTTTCCTATAGGAATCCACAAAGAAACGATCCAATTAATCAAGATACACAACGAGGATCGTATCCATACGATCTTGCACTTCTCGACAAATATAATCTCTTTTATTATTCTAAGCGGTTATTCTTTTTTAGGTAATGAAGAACTTGTTATTCTTAACTCGTGGGCTCAGGAATTCCTATATAACTTAAGTGATACACTAAAAGCTTTTTTGATTCTTTTATTAACCGATTTATGTATCGGATTTCATTCACCCCATGGTTGGGAACTAATGCTTGGTTCTGTCTACAAAGATTTTGGATTTGTTCATAATGATCAAATTATATCTGGTCTTGTTTCCACCTTTCCAGTGATTATCGATACTATTTTGAAATATTGGATTTTCCGTTATTTAAATCGTGTATCTCCGTCACTTGTAGTTATTTATCATTCAATGAATGATTGATAAATGATCCATGGGTATTAATTTAATCAATTAGAATGCTTCTTACTTTCTTACTTTGTAGTTATCCATAAGCATTAAAAAGTTTCTATCCGGGGTATTTTCATTCTATAGCATTCCAGTAAAATGATTCCAGTAAATAGCAGAATCGTGGATAGGGAACTATATTAGCGGCCTACCCCAATTTATTGTATAAATCTTCGGATCAATGATTAGACTATGCAAACTAGAAAGACTCTTTCTTGGATAAAGGAACAGATTACTCGATTTATTTCCGTATCTCTCATTATATATATCATAACTCGGACATCCATTTCAAGCGCATATCCCATTTTTGCACAGCAGGGTTATGAAAATCCACGAGAAGCGACCGGGCGTATTGTATGTGCCAATTGTCATTTAGCTAATAAGCCCGTGGATATTGAGGTTCCACAATCGGTACTTCCTGATACTGTATTTGAAGCAGTTGTTCGAATTCCTTATGATAAGCAAGTGAAACAAGTTCTTGCTAATGGTAAGAAAGGGGGTTTGAATGTAGGGGCTGTTCTTATTTTACCAGAGGGGTTTGAATTAGCTCCTTCTGATCGTATTTCTCCCGAGATGAAAGAAAAGATAGGCAATTTGTCTTTTCAGAACTATCGACCTAATAAAAAAAATATTCTTGTGATAGGGCCTGTTCCCGGTCAGAAATATAGTGAAATAGCCTTTCCTATTCTTTCCCCCGACCCCACTACTAAGAAAGATGTTCATTTCTTAAAATATCCTATATACGTAGGGGGGAATAGAGGAAGGGGTCAGATTTATCCCGACGGAAGCAAGAGTAACAATACAGTTTATAATGCTACAGGAGCGGGTATAATAAGTAAAATCATACGAAAAGAAAAAGGTGGATATGAAATAACCATAACAGATCCATCCGATGGGCGTCAAGTCATTGATATTATCCCTCCAGGGCCAGAACTTCTTGTTTCAGAGGGCGAATCCATCAAATTTGATCAACCATTAACGAGTAATCCCAATGTGGGTGGATTTGGTCAGGGAGATGCAGAAATAGTACTTCAAGATCCATTACGTGTCCAAGGTCTTTTAGTCTTCTTGGCATCTGTTATTTTAGCACAAATCTTTTTGGTTCTTAAAAAGAAACAGTTCGAAAAGGTTCAATTGGCTGAAATGAATTTCTAGACTCGCAGATTTATCGATAGCAGGTTTGTAAAAAGAACAAAATTCTTGTTGTCAATTGTGTATGGTCAAAAAGATCAATTCTGAATTTTATTTACTTGCTCCTTTTTTACGAACTTGGGGAAGCCCTTGTACCGCATTCCGAGTCATATACATATATAGGTAGATTCTTTTTTGAAGAAGACTGTTTTATTTGACTTTATGACTTTACCACCGCCTCTTTCTTTGTTTTTTAACCAAGTTTAATTGGCACAAATTACTATTGCCCAGATTCCAATGTCATAAAATGGATAGATAGTAGATTAGCATAAGTAAGCGGATAATAGAACAAACTAGAAATGCGGGGAACAAATAATTCTAGGAGGCATTTTTTGTCTTCCTAGTCTTCGACACAAGAAAGGGAGGTGTAGAAAATGCCCTTTCTTGTGTCGAAAGAGCAATTTTTTTGATCCTGTTCGTCAAAAATTCCTAGTCTGGGTTTGGGTTTTCCAGATTTATCAGAACTTTGTTTTCGATTTGTTACGGACAATAAAGTGGTGCACAAACAAAAAAAAGAATGGAGTTTTTTGAAACAGTCGAAAGGGGGATCCACTTTGTCATTTAGACGGAAAATTTGATTCTTAAGAACCCAACGGGCCCCTTCCCCTCGAATCCGACAAAGAAAGAAGGGAATCCCGTTGAGTTCCTATACTTTCGTGTTTGCAACTTAATTCATCCGATTATTACAAGGATGAACCTAATCCGGAATA